TAATATCGATGAAGCTACCGCGAAGGCTATGAACTTAGAAATGGAGAGCAATTTGAAGAAATGACCTTAAATCTTAGTGTACTGACCCCTAATCGAATTGTTTGGGATTCAGAAGTGGAAGAAATCGTTTTATCTACTAATAGTGGTCAAATTGGCATATTATCAAATCACGCCCCTATTGCCACAGCTGTAGATATAGGGATTTTGAGAATACGCCTTAACGACCAATGGTTAACGATGGCTCTGATGGGTGGTTTTGCTAGAATAGGCAATAATGAAATCACTGTTTTAGTAAATGATGCGGAGAAGGGTAGTGACATTGATCCACAAGAAGCTCAGCAAACTCTTGAAATAGCGGAAGCTAATGTGAAAAAGGCTGAAGGAAGGAGACAAAAAATTGAGGCAAATCTAGCTCTCCGACGAGCTAGAACACGGGTGGAGGCTATCAATCCGATTTCATAACTAGTTGGTACGTTCGAATAATAAAAAGAAGTTATCTTTCTAATCCTATTTAGATTCTGTCGGGTGAATACAATCAAATACAATCAAACAGAACCCAATTCTGATGTAAAAATTAAAATTAAAAAATGAAATAGAAAAGATACAAAATGAAAAAATAAATATCACTAAAGGTGGGTCGTAAAACTTATTAGATACCAGAGTCAATGGTATCTAATAAGTTTTACCTACTATTGGATTTGAACCAATGACTCCCGCCGTATGAAAGCAGTACTCTAACCACTGAGTTAAGTAGGTCATTTATCATCCCAAAGAGAACCAAATGAAACCCATCCTGTCGATGGATTATAAATATCATTTTACTTATAAGCAATACTAATCTATACTAATCTAAGGAATACCACTCAAAGAGATCAAAGATTGTTGATGTTGGATCATGAAATATTTATCTTGACAAGAATTTATCTACATGGTAAAATATGTATCACAAGCACTAAGGGCTATAGCTCAGTTGGTAGAGCAACTCGTTTACACGCGCGCCAATGTTTTTCAAGGGGGTTCATCATACAATCAGAAAAATTGATCTTGTTGAGAAATCGATGTCTTACTCCATAACTTTGAGGGAACCATAGCCTGACAAAAGGTTCGGTCCAATTTGGACGCCCATTTAGGAGGTGCCAAACAGATCCCATCATTGATTTGAGATCTTGATAAGGTGAATACCCAGTCTATTCAATGCTAGGCATAATGAGTATAAGGACCTCAAAAAAATCTCTTTTCGTTATATGAACTTTAAGGTGTATGAAGTTTCATATTTGATTTTTTAAGCAGAACGATAGAGACTTCATTTAACTTAGGTTGATCTAGGCCAGAGACAGACCTACGTCAAGATAATCCCACCCTTGAAACACTTTGGTAATGCTCCCAAATAATGAATCAGAGCACATGGAGCCATTTCCTTATCTTTTTTTCTGTCAAGAAAAAAAATGGCAGACTAACTGATATTTATATCAGTTAATGAAAGAGCCCAATGCAAAAAAAAATGCATGTTGGGTCTTTGAAACAGTTCAGATCATTTTAATAATAATAAGTTTGATCTGTTTTACCGAGAAGGTCTACGGTTCGAGTCCGTATAGCCCTATAAAAATGAAAAATGAAAAAAAAAAATTGGATAATTTTCATTTCTTCATTATTATTTATTGCTTGTAACTAAGTGAAATCCAATTATTCCTATAAGTTTACTCACGGCAATCGTTTAAGCAGATGAAAGAAAAAACGCATATCAATGGATCCAATCGATATTGATTTTTTCAATTGCAGATAAACAAACCAACCTTTCGTCATTAATCTTCGGAGGCGAATTACATATTCATATCCACAATAAAAGAATTAGTGAGACTCCCTTTCTTTTGATATTCCCAATCTTATTGAATTTTGGAAGTCAAATCATTTCACGGGCCTGGTGAAATGAAAAACTACGAAGAGGAATTCACATGGATTTAGGAAGGGCCTGCTGTATTTGTGTACAAGCTAAAGTTTTTTGAAAAACGAATATCTTTGGTCACTTTCATTGTCAAATAGGCTTTTCCTTCGTATACCTTACTTATCTCGACCTAGCGAAGCACAACACAAAAAGGGTAGTCTTCTCTTTCTGTATTCAACCAAGAAAAACCCCTCCACCTGGATTCGAATCCTAATACTATTATTAAATATTAATAAAATAATAATAAAAGAAATATACCAACACAAGATCTTCTAAATCTTGAGGTGGAAATTTCTATACATTCTTTTCTATTTGATTACTTGTTCTATTCTAAATCACTAAGAAAAAAAAAGGAAAATAAAGACCTCCTGATTATATTTATAGAAAAAAATATAAATCTTTAAAGAATTTCTAATTAAAGAAGAAATAAGATAAGTAATTAATTTAGAATTCCCCGTCTTTAGAGAAAAAAACAAGAGAAAGAAGAGAATTTGTATAAGAGTAATATATAGTTAGAAAGTTCTACTAACTAAATAAAATGGAAATAAGTATAATGGA